ATCCGGCAGAACAACTCAAAAGATAAAGAAGTATCGTTAATTTATTCATGCTCGTTCCAAGTTCGAAGTACCATTTGTACAAATAAGACTCCTCTTCGCATGATTTCTTCTTTATATAGATAGATATAGGATCTATTAGGGAGCAGCTATTACTTAGAAGTACATTTTGTGCAACAGCCCTTCCTATCTGATAGAAAAGGATCCCATGATCCGGAGCCGATCTTACTCGGGCTCGCAAATCCCAAGTTTGTCTATGAAGAGCAGATCTAATTATATTAGTGTCTATAATTGATTTCTTCTGTGTAATACTAATCGATAGGGCCGCATTGGTAAGTGCTACAAGATCTCGTACATTGGAACCCATGGTTATGGACCCGAATCCATTAGTATGGAACATTTTATTTTCCAAGTGAAATCCCCTAGTATATGAAAGAGTGAAAAAGTGCTTTCGTTGTTGTGGAATAAGAAGCCTTCGTATCTTAATGCATGTATTTAATTTATTTGGAGCTATTAGACCGGGATCCACTTTTCGGGGAATATGAGTCGAAGCAATAACAAGATTATTTCTAGTGGAACATCTTTCACAATCCCTGGAGAGAGAGTTCACTAATAGACCGAGGAATAAGTAATTCGACTCATTCATATTCAGATCATGAATGTTTGGAATCCATATTATGCAAGGAGACATTTTTTTTGCTAATTCGAATTGAACGTTGATATAAAATCGGCCCATATCCAAATACACATCCGGATTCAGATCCGCGTCCTCCGCATCAAGATCAAGCGGCCGCTTCGAATCAAGAAGGTCGTCGATATCGTCACTATCGTCAAGAGCATAAAAATCATCAATATGATCACTCTCATCACTATCATCAAACAACTCATCGAGCTCGTCCTCCTCATCGTCAATATTATCAATAACAAAAAAGCACCTTTCCTGGTTTTCCATGGACTCGTTCAGAAATATTGTAATGAAAGGAAAATAGGAGTTTGTCGCTAGGTATTTGACCAAATAGGATCGTCCACTTCCTATAGAACCTATCACTAAAATACCCCTAGAGAGGGATAGGGGTAAACGGAGCGAAAAGGGTTTTTCATGAGATGGCAAACAAAAACTATTAGCTCCACAGGAGGTTTGTGAATAATTGATTGTCTGATAATGAGCAAGGAATATCCGTCGTTCTGCTAAACAGGATGTATTGAACTCATAATTCATTAGATACTTATTATGAATGTCAACTAAGTATCGTAAGTAAATTGCTCCCGGTTGTTCAATCATTTGATAACCATAGTCATTCTTTGATAAATGATCACTATGAGTCAGACTCAATAGAATTTGATCAATACGTTTTTCTGTCGTTAAGGAGGTTAACTGAATCTTGAAGATTCTTTCTTTATCAGGAACGAAATCGCTGGCCAAGATCCAGGCTGTTATGTTATGCTTATGATCCTTTTTTCTTTTTCTTATCAATGAATAGATCTCTTTACTTGTATGACTTAGATGTCTCGTATTTCTCGAAAAAGCGATTCGATTGATGGGATTTGGTATCATACTTATCAAATCGATGATATCGTTGAGGACGAGATTGATATGAAAATATTTATTCTTAGAACGTAAAGCGAAACCAAATAGAAACTCTACTAATCGTCCCACAGCAACTAGAAAGATATTCTTTAACCGGGAAGAATTCGGTTTAGGTGGAGGATACCTATCCAGAAGTTTTTCCAACTCAATCATGTATGATGGAATCATAAAAAATTTGATCCTTTCGAACTCTGTCTGTAACTCACTAGAGTCTCGAGAAACAAAGAGAAGATGTGTACAAACGAGATATCCAGCAACAAGAAGAAAGAAAAGGATTGAATAGAGTAACTCCCGAACATTTGGCGATCTCAGATGTGTCGATATCGATGGTGACTCATTATTTCGATGAATCGTTTCTTCGAACAGAAGAAGATTATGTAAACACTTACTCGAAATCTCACTTAGTGGAAGACACAATTTTCTCTGAAGAATTCGCCATGATATATATATATCTGATCCATGCATAATATCAAGAAAAATGGATAAAAATTTTTGGCTGCTACTTAGTATCGACAATAGGTCTGAAAAAGTATCTAAAAATATAAAATTTAGATATTTGTATCCTGTCGAAGTAAGGAACCATGGCATATATGGTTGGAATATATTCCATTTTGAGAGAGTTGAAAAAACAATCTCTCGTTGACGTTTAAAGGTTCTATACATCTGCTCTTTCTCAAGGCATTTCTTTAGACAACGACCCCTTTTTTTCCTCTTTTCGGATGGTAAATATTTCTCAGAACATGGAGTGTGAATCAAACCCATGTTTGAATTGAAATTGAGATACTGATGCAAGTTATTCCCTTCTGAATCAGACAGATTCATATCTGAAAGGGGTTGACAATAAGTTCTTTCAAAATTGACTATTTGTCCTTCTGTTAGAGGTGTGCCAGAAATGTCTGCGATCGAGTAAATAGC